AACTCAATTAGTAGTATCTCTAGAGTCCACTTCTTCCCCATACTACGAGTGAAAGGGAAAATGTAAAAACTACCATTAAAGCAGCCCAAGCGAGACTTACTATATCCATGTGAATTATGTCCCCTATCTCTATGAATATGAAGGAATTCTTCCATTATTGTTTACTAATAATAGTGGAATAACTGGTGCAGAGTCAAAAAGGGATTCTGACCCAAGACCCTTGATGAAAGACTCCTATAAATCCACGTATAACAAGGTATAACAAGTTCTTATATGATTTCTAGTAGAATCGGGAAACATTAAACAAAATACGCAGTCACACTTTTCTTTGGAAGTATCAAAGGGAATGTTCCTAATATGTAGGAATAATAAGACCCATTCTTCTTTATGCATCCAATCTAATATTGATTGATTGCCCGTGCACTCAGAGACTCTCATGAGTATGTCTACTCTGTATACAAAGTATTTTCTCCCCCTTCCATAACTATTAATTCGATTTTCCGTTTGACTATCCAATCTAATTCAAGACCTGGTAAGTAGACACTCCATTAGTAGTGGAAAGAAATCGGTAACTCGTGATTTGATATAATAGCCTTTCCACTACTAGAATCTTCCCTTGAATCCTAGATGCAAAGATTTACAGCACTTTAAAGAACGGAACCTGCAGCTTTTTAGAACAATAAAACATCAAGAGTCTTTTTCCTATGCCTTGTTTTGCTGTGAAAAATTCGGCGAGTTATACCAGCAAAGCAGAATAAGGGATTTCGAGTCTTGTCTTTTGGTGATCAGGCGACACCCAGATTTGAACTGGGGAAAAAGGATTTGCAGTCCCCCACCTTACCGCTCGGCCATGTCGCCAAAACTATACAAAATAGATGAAAATATTCCCCGTTTGCTTGTTTTGTTTTTTGGGGGGTTACTAAATGTCTTTTTTTTTTATTGTACTTCTATCTGAAACCTCGTGTTCCTTAATTCCTTGCCTAAAAGAAATCCGTCCTCTTTTTTGAAGTGGATCCATCCCTTCAATTGTTTTTATAGTATCTCAAAACGCACAATATCGAAATTCCTCTCTTTTCTATTGATCTATTGACAAACCAAATATGGATTTTCAGTCACACAAGCCAAAATCCAGGACAAATTGGAACCATTAACTATTGACTGGAAAACTCTTGGATTTCAATCTCAAATTGGGTTTCCCTAATGATAAATGATGTAAGAAAAACAAAATTGATACATAACTAATCAGTATCGATTTTTTTTTTCAATAAAAAAAGACTTCTCAATTTCAATTATAACCGCAATTCTGAGTCTATGTAAACCCCAGAACCTAAGTTGTTACAGTTACACAACTATCTTATCGGGTATCTTATCTGTGTATGATGCCTGTCTATAGGGAATTAGCAGGAAATTGCTGTACTGTAATTTATGAAGTATGAAGAGAAAATCGAAATTTTGATAGAGCACGACATGTGCTGTCCCGAATAGAACTATGCAATAAGGTGCAATAAGGGGAAGCGGTGTATATATAGATAGCTAGATCCGCACGGGTTTAATAAATACAAGCCTTCTTACGCACTTCAATCGTATTCTCAAAATTCTACTAAAAAATAAAAAAAGAAAAAAGAGTTTTCTGCAAATCATTTTTTGAACAATGGAATCCACGACAAGGTTAAGTGCTAAAAAAAAACAAACTTTCTATTGTTATATTGTTTCTGATTATTATGTCTTTAGCTCAGCGAATAGATCAAATCCCGAATCCGTTTATTTTTCTGGTATCCAGTCGGATTGGAATATGGAATATCATAATAATGGTATAAATTGAATTACTTTTCTATACAAAACTCCGTAAGTCTAAGTGGAATTTCTCAATTCCTTTCCATTTGTATTTCTCTCTTAGAAATTCCAATTTAATTAAGTCTAAAATTATCTTTTTTCCTCCGTTCATATGTATTTCAGATTTCATACATTCCATATATATTTCATACATTCCATATATATGGAGTTGGGTAAAATTTCATGTGATTCAGTAAACAGAATCGAAATTCTATCATTGCTAGATCGATTCATATGATTCGATGCAGAAATGGGATTTTTTGATAAATGGGAAATTCAAAATGCTCGGAGATGGAAATGCGGGAATGTCTACAATACCTGGGTTTAATCAGATACAATTTGAAGGATTTTGTAGGTTCATTGATCAGGGCTTAACAGAAGAACTTTCTAAGTTTCCAAAAATTGAGGATACAGATCAAGAAATTGAATTTCAATTATTTGTGGACACATATCAATTGGTAGAACCCTTGATAAAAGAAAGAGATGCTGTATATGAATCACTCACATATTCTTCGGAATTATATGTATCCGCAGGATTAATTTGGAAAAGCAGAGGGGATATGCAAGAACAAACAATTTTTATTGGAAACATTCCTCTAATGAATTCCTTGGGAACTTCTATAGTAAATGGAATATACAGAATTGTGATTAATCAAATATTGCAAAG